TTCCATAAAAAAGTTTTTTAATTCTTAATTAATATTAATTGTTTCCGATTCACCGGACCTTACCTCTTTTGAAAGGAGTCAATAAACAAATGAAGATATGCACTAACTTAAATAAAATTTGGATTTCTTTTTACTTATTTTTTCTGAGTTTCTGCTAAATACTTCAAATATTCAAATCAAGAAGTTACAATTGGTCAAATCATATGAAAGAAAGAGATTAATTACTAGTCTGCTTCGAATTTGAAAACTCGAGTCAAATTATCCCTATTTTTTCCCGAGTTTGACAAGTTACTAAAAAATAAAAAAGAAGAATAGTCTTTTTTTCGATTTTTAGTAATATTTTATATGATTTTACCATATCTTTCACCCATCTTATCTATTCTTTTTTTATTTTTAGAAAAAAAATATTATCTAGAAAAGAAATACATAAGGAATTAGAAAAGCGCAGACCTTTTTTTTTGAACAATAGATGTCTTTCACATCCATCTATACCAATGAGTAATCTCTTAATTTTAATTTAAATGGCAGTTCCAAAAAAACGTACTTCTGCATCAAAAAAGCGTATTCGTAAAAATTTTTGGAAAAGGAAGGGGTATTGGGCAGCATTAAAAGCATTTTCCTTAGGGAAATCTCTTTCTACCGGGAATTCAAAAAGTTTTTTTGTGCGACAAATAAAATAAATAAGTAAAATAAGTAATAAAACATAACACGTTGGAATAATCTGAATCGGCCTGACTCAAAAATGGACTCATTTAATTTCGAAAATAAAATTCCCGACTTCCATTCCCTGTTGAGCTAATCAATAGGAAATGGAATTCGTTCCACTCTTAGAATATGTAGAAGAAGAATTCTTCTGTAGATACTCAATTTTCTTTTTAGTTTAGTTTATCATTTCCAAGCGGAGGAGTCTTATTTTGCCCATCAACCTATTTGTTACAATAATATAACTATAGATCCACTTTTTCTGTATAGAAGGGCGGATAGAAAATCTTTCGTTACTAAAATCATTGAAACTAATTGATTCAAATTCGAAACCTTTTTGTGCAACTTTCTTACTTTTGAATTTTCTCTGAAGTCTTCTATAAACTCCCATATATATCTCGCCATCAATCCAGGCAAAAACACTTAGTGAAGATATTCTGGATAAATATGTGTCAATTTTGAATCATCCAAAAAAAAATAGTTTTTTTTTTATGTTCATTGATAAAATGGATTTTTTTGTTTCACTTTTTGAACTCAAATGAATCAAAAACAGTTCATTCAAAGAAAAATGTTTTTTTTTTGGGGGGGGTTCTCTCCCTTAATTCATAGTAGGACGATCTTGTTTTACAAAAGTTCAAGTCGAGGAGGGTCTAAAATACACAATAAAACTAAGACCCTAAGCTAAAATAATGAACCTTCAAATACCTATTTGAAGGGATTTTTATTCATCAATTTGAATCTTTCCTAAAAAATATTGCATCCAATTGAATTCTTAAATCTAGACGATTGCTTATTCATAGGCTATTATGAGTTCAAGACAAGCCGCTATGGTGAAATTGGTAGACACGCTGCTCTTAGGAAGCAGTGCTAGAGCATCTCGGTTCGAGTCCGAGTGGCGGCATGTCATCTGCTAAAAAAAGAAAATAGATCCTATAATGAATTCAATTTCCGATTTCTATTTTTTAATTAAGGAACTCCTTTTTTTATGATATTTTCAACCTTAGAACATATATTAACTCATATTTCTTTTTCGATCGTTTCAATTCTAATTACAATTCATTTGATAACCTTTTTAGTCGATGAAATCGTAAAACTATATGATTCATCCGAAAAGGGCATGATAATGGCTTTTTTCTGTATAACAGGATTATTAATTACTCGTTGGATTTATTCGAGACATTTTCCACTAAGTGATTTATATGAATCGTTAATCTTTCTTTCATGGAGTTTTTCCCTTATTCATATAGTTCCGTATTTCAAAAAAAATCCAAATCTTCTAAGCACAATAATTGGACCAAGTGCTATTTTTACCCAAGGCTTTGCTACTTCAGGTCTTTTAACTGAAATACACGAATCCACAATATTAGTACCCGCTCTTCAATCCGAGTGGCTAATAATGCACGTAAGTATGATGATATTAGGCTATGCCGCCCTTTTATGTGGATCATTATTATCAGTAGCACTTCTAGTCATTACAGTTAGAAAAAAGAGAAAGGTTTTTGCTACGAGTAATCATTTTCATTTAGTAAATTTAAATGAGTCATTTTTCTTTGTTGAAATCGAATCCATGAATGAACGAAGTAATGTTTTCCAAAATACTTCTTTTTTTTCTCCAAAAAATTATTACAGGTCGCAATTGATTCAACAATTGGATTATTGGAGTTATCGGGTTATTAGTCTAGGATTTCTCTTTTTAACCATAGGAATTCTTTCTGGAGCAGTATGGGCTAACGAAGCATGGGGATCCTATTGGAGTTGGGACCCAAAAGAAACTTGGGCTTTTATTACTTGGATCATA